TAAGCAAGAAGATTGTTTACGAAGAAACAACAAGAAAAATTCATATTCTGATACATAAGAGTTATATAGGAATCGAAATAGTCTTTTATTTTCTTTTGAAAAAAGAAAAATGGAGTTCATTGAAGTAATAAGACTATTCCAATTCGAATAATAGTTGAGAAAGAATCGCAATAAATGCAAAGATGAAACATCTTTGATCCGGTAGTCAAGGAGTTGAACCAAGATTTCAAAATGGATAGGATAGGGTATCTCTATATGTGATAGATAAGGTAAATGCAAAAATTTGTCTTCTAAAAAGGGAAATATTGAATGAATAGATTGTAAATTTTGAAATTTTGGTATTTCTTTTTCTTCCGGACAAGCTTTTTCTGCCGGACAAGATAGTTCTCTTTGCGAGAATGGAATTTCTACAACGATTGCAAACCCCTCTGATAGAATCTGAGAATAAAACTCCGAATAAAAATGATTGCTATGATCCAACAATCGATCTTGGTTAGGATGATTAACCGAATTAATCCAAAACTTCTGCTGATACATTCGAATAATTAAACGTTTCACAAGTAGTGAACTAAATTTTTTGTTATTACAACCAAAAATTTCCACAGGTTCCGAACCATTTAATCCATAATCATGGGCAAACGCATAAATATATTCCTGAAAGAGAAGTGGGTAAACGAAGTATTGTTGACGAGATTTCTGTTTTTCTGAATACCCTTCGAATTTTTCCATTTGTATTTCTACTTGAATCAGAGAAAAAAAGCATTTCTCGATTTATCAAATACATAGTGCAATATGGTCAGAACAGGGTGTTACATTTTTAAAAACAAACCCTGGGAAGAAAGGGAGTCTAATCCATAGATATTTTTCTGGTCCTTTTCTATCTAATTAGTTTATCTTTGTTCTAATTCCAAAACAAAAAAGAACAAATCTTTTATTTTTGCAGGCCAATCGCTCTTTTGACTTTGGAATACAGTTTCGTTATCAATATACTGCTTCTTTTACACATTCAATTCATAACATCCCTTTTCAATCCATAATCAAGAATAATTAGGATTCCTAAAAAAATTAAAGGGTCCACTGATAGGAAAACCCAACCTTTCCCCGCATCAGGCACTAATCCATTTTTAACGTCTAATTAGATCGGGGAATCCTTTCAATTAAGAAGTTAAGCTCGTTGCTTTTTATTTTACCAGAATTAGAGCCAGGCTCTATCCATTTATTCACTAGACCCAGAAAATCGGAATTTTTTTATTCCAAAAATAATAATAAAAAAAAAAAAAGAAATTGATTTTATTACGACATGCTATTTTTTCCATTCATTACCTTTGAGGATCAGTCGTGGTCTTCTAGACTCTACCAAGAGTCTGGACGAATTTGTTGCTTCATCCAAATGTGTAAAAGATCATAGTCGCACTTAAAAGCCGAGTACTCTACCATTGAGTTAGCAACCCAGATAAAATAGGATCTTAGATACGATCGAAATCTAAAAATCGATGAAATTACATCGGACGCTCCCGTCAAAACATTAAATTAGCAAGACATCAAAAGAAAGATTTTATCACTCATTAAAAACACTCAAATACCAAAATAAACAAATCGGTTAAGTTTCACTAAGGTTAAAAAAAGGGCAGCCCCAATCACAATAGCAAAATTGTTATTTTTTAGCAATTTCTATTTCTTTAAATAGAAAAATCTTCTATGCGAGTACATGCAAGGGGGCAACCCTATCATTTGCTCGAAGTGTAGACAGAAATACCTAATATGAAGCGACGATAAAGAGACCTATCTAGCTACAAATTCTAGCTGTTCAATAGACTTTTGTCAATAGAAATACAATGGTAAGAAAACCAATTAGATACAAATAAGGAAATTAAATAAGGGCTTTTGTTGGATTGGCACGACATAAATGCAGCAAAAAAATAGGACTAAAAAAGAGGCAAATTGTGGCTAAATAATTCAGTTCTTCAATTAACTCAAAGTTCTTTCTTTATCTTTAAAGAATTCTGCTTTCCTTAAAATATCATAAACAGTTCTTGTAGGTTGAGCACCTTTTTCAAGGAAATAGAGAATAGCTGGAACATTTAAAGAAGTTTGATTCTTTATCGGATCATAAAAACCAACTTTTTGAAGATCTCTTCCTTCTCTTCGAGATCGAACATCAATTGCAACGATTCGATAGACAGCTTATTGGGATAGATGTAGATAAACAATGCCCCCCCCTAGAAACGTATAGGAGGTTTTCTCCTCATACGGCTCGAGAAAATGATTCGAATTTCTATCTATAATACAAGTATATAAAAATTAGACTATGACTTGCATTAATTTCCTTATAGAAGAAAAAACAAATTTCATTTATACTCATGACTCAAGTTGGCTAATTTTGACTGACAGACTTCAAAAGAGAAATCCTTCGAAATTTTTTGAGTCGTCTCTAAACTTTTTTCTTTATCTCATCTCGAACAAATTGACTTTTATTCCTTATTCCGATCTAATTCTATTGTTGAGACGATTGAAAATCATGTTTACTTGTTTCGGAATCCTTTATCTTTGATTTGTGAAATCCTTGGGTTTAGACATTACTTCGGGAATTCCTATTCTTTTTTCTTTCAAAAGAGTAGCAACATACCCTTTCTTTTTTTTTTTCCTTCAATAAAGCATTTTCCTCTTCTATAGAAATCGAATATGAACGATTGATTCTCATAGACTTTTAATCAAAAAAGTTTTCCAATCTTCCAAAATAAGACTTTTTTCTTATTTTAACCTTTCAATTTCTGTATTAAGGATAGACTGACAAAGTTGGCCTAATTTATTAGTTTTCACTAACCCTAGATTCTTTCCCTTGATAAAAAATAAATTATGTCTTCTCGAGCTCCATCGTGTACTATTTACTTACAAATAACCCAGCGCAAATTCGGTTCGGGACAAATAGAACAGACTATGTCGAGCCAAGAGCATTTTCATTACTATGGAAAATGGTGGATAGCAAAATCCACAATCGATCATGTCCTTCAAGTCGCACGTTGCTTTCTACCACATCGTTTTAAACGAAGTTTTACCATAACATTCCTCTAATTTCATTGCAAAGTGGTATCGAGAATTGATCCAATATTGATGGAATCATGAATAGTCATTGGTGCGGAAGACTCTGCAAAGATCCAATTTATTTAAACCCGTATTCTATCATATGAATGAAACATAGTTTGAAAAAAATAGTCATATGAATGAAACATAGTTTGAAAAAAATAGTTTGAAAAAGAGGAGCAAAATAATTTGCTTAAGACTTATTTACTATTGAATTTCCATACTCAACAGAGAACCCGAGATGATTAATCCTGAAATGAGAAGGATCCACTCTTCTCCAACAAATAAACTATGCCAATGAAAAGATTGTTAGTTTTTTAGTAATTATAAACTTTTCATACTTCTTCGACTGGAGTAACCAAAGAAAGAAAAAATGAAGTAAAAAAATTAGTGTAAAGTAAAATTAAGGTCTTTACTTTTACTTATAGTATTTTTTCTTTTAACTTATAGTATTCTTTCTTTTAGCTAATAGAAAGAACTAAAAATCAAAAATAAGAAAAGTATGATTTTTTTTGGAATCCATTCTATTCTATCCAACAAATAGTTCTTACCTTATCCTTATGGGAATGGATCATTTGGGATATTTAAAGAATCCCAAATCGAGATCGTTTTCGCTTAACCAAAGAAGGACCACTCTTTTTTTTTTTCACATTAGGTATCAAATGTATCCTGTAAGAATTCCCACTTCATGGATATGGAACATAAAGTTTATCTATAAAGTTCGAATTTCAAAACACATATTCAAAGCACATATTGAGTAATGACTAGTAGGAGTATATCCTGAATGTGCCTGACAGACCAAAATTTTTAATGAAAATAAAAATAGTCAATTTGATTTGACTGGACTTGACACTTGATTTTGTTTTCTGAGAAAGAAAAGGAATCCTTAAAAATGCATCTAATCTAAGAGTTCATAAGAAATAATTATTTTCTTTAATAAGCTTTTGTGTCGTGCAGGGCACAATACGATTCTATCTTTCGTTTCATCAAAAAAAATCTGGGACGGAAGGATTCGAACCTCCGAATAACGGGACCAAAACCCGCTGCCTTACCGCTTGGCCACGCCCCATTTCGTTTTATGTGACACTAATAAACAGTATTTTTATTATATATTATTCGTCAACCCCACTTCAATTACCTAAAAAATAAGGGATATTTTCTTGCTAGGATTCTAAACATGCGGATAATATAGAATCCAAAAAATGCATTGATCATTACATGGAATTCTATTAAGATATTATATGAAAGTCGAATTTCTTCCATTCTCATTTGAGAATGCGAATACAAGGAGGTATTTTGTGTTTGGAAAAGTCCGAAGAAAAAAGGATTTTGAATCCACCTTTTCTTTTCCTTTTTCCCTTAGAAAAATAACTCAATCAAAATTCAATTATCTACTCTACAAGAACGAACGAAATGCTTGTTATGCCTAATATACTTAGTTTAACCTGTATCTGTTTTAATTCTGTTCTTTATCCGACTAGTTTTTTCTTCGCCAAATTACCTGAAGCTTATGCCATTTTCAACCCAATCGTGGATATTATGCCTGTCATACCTGTATTCTTTTTTCTATTAGCGTTTGTTTGGCAAGCTGCTGTAAGTTTTCGATGAAATCTTTACTATTCTGTTCTGTCTGCCAAATTGAATGATGTATTCATTCCAAAAAAATGAAAAAATGAATAAGAGCCGAAAAGTCTTATATTATGAACTTTCGATTCTAAAATTCAAATTCTTCTACATTGAATGTATAGCTGCAGCAATAAATTTGGATCGGCCTTTCTACTCCCTGCACCTACGTTGAGCAGGTACCTTTACTTTAGGTACCCACACAATACCTAAACTTATTTTTGATATTGATAAGACTGCTTATTATAAATCAATTCTTGCAATTTTTTTTTAAGAATTGATTTTTGCATTTTTAG